AAACGCTTTTTGACAAGCATTTGCTGCAGGAGTTCGTGTGAACCAAAACCCTATTAATAGATAGGAACACATTCCAACCAATTCCCAAAAAATATAAATTTGTATCAAATTCGAACTAGTAACTAATCCCAACATCGAAGTACTGAAAAAACTCATATAAGCAAAAAATCTCAAGTATCCTTGATCGTGAGCCATATAATTATCACTATAAATAAGAACCATAATTCCAACAGTAGTGATTAACATTGACATAATAGAAGTAAGTGGATCGATCAAGTAGCCGAATTCTAAAGAAAAATCATTATCGAGGGTCCAAGACCATACATATTGATAGATAGAACTGCTTTTTATTTGCTGAATAGACAAATTAGTTGAAAAAATCATGACTATACTTAACAATAAAATACTCGAAAAAGCCCACATACGACGGAGATTTTTTGTTGCTGTCGGAAAAAGAAGAAGTCCCACTCCTATTAACATAGGAACTGGAAGTGGAAGGAAAGGTATGATCCACGCATATTGATATGTCTGTTCCATAAAAAAAGTTTTTTAATTCTTAATTAATATTAATTGTTTCCGATTCACCGGATCTTACCTCTTTTTGAAAGGAGTCAATAAAAAAATAAAGATATGCACTAACTTAATAACTTAAATAGAAATAGAATTTTTGAATTTTTATTTCTTTTTATACTTAAACTTTAGAAGTTTCTGCTAAATACTTCAAATATTCAAATCAAGAAGTTACAATTGGTCAAATCATATGAAAAAAGCAGATTAATTACTAGTCTCCTTCGAACTTTCAAATTCAAGTTAAATTAGACATATTTTTCGCGAATTTGACAAGTTACTAAAAAATAAAAGAATATTCTTTTATTTTTAGTAATAAAAATAGTTTATGCAATTTTCCCATATCTTTCACGCATCTTATGTATTCTTTTTGATTTTTAGAATCAAAAATATTATCTAGAAAAGAAATACATAATGAATTGGCAAAGCGAAAATTTCTTTTGAAGAATAGATGTCTTTCACATCCAGCTATACCAATGAGTAATCTCTTAATTTTGATTTAAATGGCAGTTCCAAAAAAACGTACTTCTGCATCAAAAAAGCGTATTCGTAAAAATTTTTGGAAAAGGAAGGGGTATTGGGCAGCGTTAAAAGCGTTTTCCTTAGGGAAATCCATTTCTACCGGGAATTCAAAAAGTTTTTTTGTGCAACAAACAAATAAAATAAGTAATAAAACATAACATGTTACAATAATCTGAATCGGCTTGACTCAAAAATTGACTCATTTTGTTTCGAAAATAAAATTTCCGCTTTCCATTCCCTGTTGAGTTAATCAATAGGAAATGGAATTTGTTTCACTCTTAGAATTAGAATAAGGATTTTTCTCTTTACCGTACTGAATTCAAAAAAAAAAAAAGAATCTTTTTTTTTTGACAAAAAAACATAAGATACGTAATTGTCTTTTTAGTATATTTTCTCATTTCCAAGGTGGGGAGTATTATTTTCCCCATCAGCCTGTTTCTTACAATAATATAAGCAATAATATAAGGTTTTCTTTTTTTTCTAGATCCACGTTTTCTCTATAGAAAGGCGAGTAAAAAATCAAAATCATTGAAACTAATTGATTAAAATTCTAAACCTTTTTGTGCAACTTTCTTCTTTTTGGATTTTCTATGAATTCCTATATAGACTCCCATATATTTATTTCCATCAATCCACTCAAAAACACTTAACAAATTTTTTTGTTCATTGATAAAATGGATTTTTTGGTTTCGATGTTTGAAATCAAATAAATCAAAAACAGTTCATTAAAACAAAACAAAAATGTTTTTTTTTTTGGGGGGGGGTTCTATCCCTTAATTCATAGTTGGACTATCTAGTTTTCCAAGAGTTCAAGTCGAGGAGAGTCTAAAATACACAATAAAACTAAGACCCTAAATTCAAATAATGAACCTTCAAATACCTATTTGAACGAATTTTTATTCATCAATTTGAATCTTTCCTAAAAAAGATTGCAACAATTTAATTCTTAAATCTAGACGATTGCTTATTCATAGGGTATTATGAATTCAAGACAAGCCGCTATGGTGAAATTGGTAGACACGCTGCTCTTAGGAAGCAGTGCTAGAGCATCTCGGTTCGAGTCCGAGTGGCGGCATGTCATCTCCTAAAAAAAGTAAATAGATCCTATAATGAATTCAGTTTCCAATTTCCTTTTTATAATTATGGGACTCCTTAAAAATTAAAAAAAAAATTATGATATTTTCAACTTTAGAGCATATATTAACTCATATTTCTTTTTCGATTGTTTCAATTGTAATTACAATTCATTTCATAACTTTTTTAGTCGATGAAATCGTAAAACTATATGATTCATCCGAAAGGGGGATGATAATGACTTTTTCCTGTATAACAGGATTATTAGTTACTCGTTGGGTTTATTCAGGACATTTTCCACTAAGTGATTTATATGAATCATTAATCTTCCTTTCAT